GTTAATGTAGCTTAATAAACCAAAGCAAGGCACTGAAAATGCCTAGATGAGTCATAAGGCTCCATAAACACAAAGGTTTGGTCCTGGCCTTCCTATTAGTTTTTAATAAGATTATACATGCAAGCCTCCGCGCCCCGGTGAAAATGCCCTCCAAATCCCAACAACCGATTAAAAGGAGCGGGTATCAAGCACACTAAACAAGTAGCTTACAACGCCTTGCTCAACCACACCCCCACGGGATACAGCAGTAATAAAAATTAAGCTATGAACGAAAGTTCGACTAAGCTATATTAAACCTCCAGGGTTGGTAAATTTCGTGCCAGCCACCGCGGTCATACGATTAACCCAAACTAATAGGCCCTCGGCGTAAAGCGTGTTAAAGATCAGCCCACACTAAAGCTAAAACCTAACCAAGCCGTAAAAAGCTACCGTTAACATAAAATAAACCACGAAAGTGACTTTACTAATTCTGACTGCACGATAGCTAAGATCCAAACTGGGATTAGATACCCCACTATGCTTAGCCCTAAACATAAATAATTCACGTAACAAAATTATTCGCCAGAGAACTACTAGCAACAGCTTAAAACTCAAAGGACTTGGCGGTGCTTCATACCCCTCTAGAGGAGCCTGTTCTGTAATCGATAAACCCCGATAAACCTCACCACTCCTTGCTAATACAGTCTATATACCGCCATCTTCAGCAAACCCTTAAAAGGAACAAAAGTAAGCACAATAATTGCTACATAAAAAAGTTAGGTCAAGGTGTAACCTATGGAGTGGGAAGAAATGGGCTACATTTTCTAAATAAGAACAACCATACGAAAGTTTTTATGAAATTAACAAACTAAAGGTGGATTTAGTAGTAAGCTAAGAATAGAGAGCTTAACTGAACCGGGCCATGAAGCACGCACACACCGCCCGTCACCCTCCTCAAATAAACGCTACAAGCTACATAAAACCAACACAAAACATATAGAGGAGATAAGTCGTAACAAGGTAAGCATACTGGAAAGTGTGCTTGGATAAATCAAAGTGTAGCTTAAACAAAGCGTCTGGCTTACACCCAGAAGATTTCACACCCAATGACCACTTTGAACCAAAGCTAGCCCAAATAACAAACAACTAAACTACAAAGCAAGCATCAAACAAAACATTTAGTTATATATTAAAGTATAGGAGATAGAAATTTTAACTGGAGCTATAGAGACAGTACCGCAAGGAAAAGATGAAAGAGAATTCAAAGTAAAAAATAGCAAAGATTACCCCTTCTACCTTTTGCATAATGAATTAGCTAGAACAACTTAACAAAGAGAACTTAAGCTAAGCCCCCCGAAACCAGACGAGCTACCTACGAACAATCCCCTGGGATGAACTCATCTATGTGGCAAAATAGTGAGAAGATTTGCAGGTAGAGGTGAAAAGCCTAACGAGCCTGGTGATAGCTGGTTACCCAGAATAGAATTTCAGTTCAACTTTAAACTTACCTAAAACCCCAAGAATTTTAATGTAAGCTTAAAATATAATCTAAAAAGGTACAGCTTTTTAGATCAAGGATACAACCTTACTTAGAGAGTAAACACAAATAAGACCATAGTAGGCCTAAAAGCAGCCATCAATTAAGAAAGCGTTAAAGCTCAACAATTCAATCAACATAATACCAAAAAAACTCAAAACAACTCCTAACGTACTACTGGGTCAATCTATTCAATTATAGAAGAGACAATGCTAATATGAGTAACAAGAAACCTTTTCTCCTTGCATAAACTTATAACCGAAACGGATATCCACTGATAGTTAACAACAAGATAAAACTAACTAACCAATTAATGCATCTATCAAACTAATTGTTAAGCCAACACAGGAATGCAACCAAGGAAAGATTAAAAGAAGTAAAAGGAACTCGGCAAACACAAACCCCGCCTGTTTACCAAAAACATCACCTCCAGCATTACTAGTATTGGAGGCACTGCCTGCCCAGTGACATAAGTTAAACGGCCGCGGTATCCTGACCGTGCAAAGGTAGCATAATCATTTGTTCTATAAATAAGGACTTGTATGAATGGCCACACGAGGGTTTAACTGTCTCTTACTTCCAATCAGTGAAATTGACCTTCCCGTGAAGAGGCGGGAATATAATAATAAGACGAGAAGACCCTATGGAGCTTTAATTAACTAACTCAACAGAACAAATCCAGTCAACCAACAGGGAATAAAAACTTCTATAATGAGTTAGCAATTTAGGTTGGGGTGACCTCGGAGAACAAAACAACCTCCGAGTGATATAAACTAAGACAAACCAGTCAAAGTGCCACATCATTAATTGATCCAAAAATTTTTGATCAACGGAACAAGTTACCCTAGGGATAACAGCGCAATCCTATTTGAGAGTCCATATCGACAATAGGGTTTACGACCTCGATGTTGGATCAGGACATCCTAATGGTGCAGCAGCTATTAAGGGTTCGTTTGTTCAACGATTAAAGTCCTACGTGATCTGAGTTCAGACCGGAGTAATCCAGGTCGGTTTCTATCTATTAACCAGTTCCTCCCAGTACGAAAGGACAAGAGAAACAAGGCCCACCTCAACACAGGCGCCTTAAGACTAATAGATGATATAATCTTAATCTAACCAGTCTAATCCCCCATGAGTCCAAGAAACAGGACTTGTTAGGGTGCAGAGCCCGGCAATTGCATAAAACTTAAACCTTTATCTTCAGAGGTTCAACTCCTCTCCCTAACACTATGTTTATAATTAATATCATCTCACTAATTATCCCAATTCTCCTCGCCGTAGCTTTCCTAACATTAGTGGAACGGAAAGTGCTAGGCTACATGCAACTCCGAAAAGGACCCAACATCGTAGGACCCTACGGACTCCTACAACCCATCGCAGACGCCGTAAAACTATTCACCAAAGAACCCCTACGACCACTAACATCTTCCACAACCATATTCATTATGGCTCCCATTCTAGCCTTAGCCTTAGCCCTAACCATATGAGTCCCCCTGCCTATACCATACCCCCTCATCAATATAAACCTAGGAGTGTTATTCATACTAGCAATATCAAGCCTGGCTGTCTACTCAATCCTATGATCCGGATGGGCCTCAAATTCAAAATACGCCCTAATCGGAGCCTTACGAGCCGTAGCCCAAACAATCTCATACGAAGTGACCCTAGCCATTATCCTTCTATCAGTCTTATTAATAAACGGATCCTTCACCCTATCCACACTAATCATTACTCAAGAACACTTATGACTAATCTTTCCCGCATGACCACTAGCTATAATATGATTTATCTCCACCCTAGCAGAAACCAACCGTGCCCCATTTGACCTCACAGAAGGAGAATCAGAACTTGTCTCAGGATTTAACGTAGAATACGCAGCAGGCCCGTTCGCTATATTCTTCTTAGCAGAATACGCTAACATCATCATAATAAATATTTTCACAACCCTCTTATTCTTCGGAGCATTTCACAACCCATATATACCTGAACTATATGTCATCAACTTTACCGTAAAAACCCTGGCACTGACAATTCTATTCCTATGAATCCGGGCATCATACCCACGATTCCGATACGACCAACTAATACATCTTCTATGAAAAAACTTCCTACCCCTTACACTAGCCCTATGCATATGACATGTAACCCTACCCATCATCTCAGCAAGCATTCCCCCTCAAACATAAGAAATATGTCTGACAAAAGAGTTACTTTGATAGAGTAAATAATAGAGGTTTAAACCCTCTTATTTCTAGAACAATAGGAATCGAACCTAATCCTAAGAATTCAAAAATCTCCGTGCTACCCAAATACACCATATTCTAAAGTAAGGTCAGCTAAATAAGCTATCGGGCCCATACCCCGAAAATGTTGGTTTATTCCCTTCCCGTACTAATAAAACCCCCTATTCTCATCATCATTATATCAACTGTTATATCAGGGACCATAATCGTCCTCACGAGCTCCCATTGGCTACTGATCTGAATCGGCTTTGAAATAAACATGCTAGCGATTATCCCAATCCTGATAAAAAACCATACCCCACGAGCTACAGAAGCATCCACAAAATACTTCCTAACACAGGCCACCGCATCCATACTCCTAATGATAGGCATTATCATTAACCTAATATTTTCAGGAGAATGAACAATCTCAAAAATCCCCAACCCCATCGCATCAGGCCTAGTAACCATTGCTCTAACAATAAAACTCGGCATAGCCCCTTTCCACTTCTGAGTGCCCGAAGTGACACAAGGAATCTCACTGTCCTCAGGCATAATCCTACTCACATGACAAAAAATTGCACCACTATCCATCCTCTATCAAATTTCACCATCCATTAACCCCAAACTATTAATTACCATAGCAATCGCGTCAGTACTAATCGGAGGGTGAGGAGGACTAAATCAAACCCAACTCCGAAAAATCCTAGCCTACTCATCAATCGCCCACATAGGATGAATAGCTGTCATTCTAACATACAATCCTACCCTAATAATCCTAAACCTCACAATCTACATTACAATAACCCTAAGCACATTTATACTATTCATGCACAACTCATCCACGACGACACTATCACTATCGAACACATGAAACAAACTACCGCTCATGACATCGCTAATCCTAATACTAATAATATCACTAGGAGGCCTCCCACCCCTATCAGGCTTTGCACCCAAATGAATAATTATTCAAGAACTAACAAAAAATGATATAATTATTCTACCAACATTCATAGCCATCACAGCACTATTAAACCTATACTTCTACATACGCCTATCCTACACCACAGCACTAACCATATTCCCCTCAGTAAACAACATAAAAATAAAATGACAATTCGAAAGTGCAAAAAAAATCATCCTTCTACCACCACTAATCATCATCTCGACCATACTACTCCCCATAACCCCAATAATACTCATCTTAGAATAGAGATTTAGGCTAAAAAGACCGAGGGCCTTCAAAGCCCTAAGTAAGTATTACTAACTTAATCTCTGTAAATCGACCTAAGGACTGCAAGACTCTATCTTACATCAATTGAATGCAAATCAACTACTTTAATTAAGCTAAGCCCTTACTAGATCGGTGGGCCTCTATCCCACGAAACTTTAGTTAACAGCTAAAAACCCTAGTCAACTGGCTTCAATCTACTTCTCCCGCCGCGTAGGAAAAAAAGGCGGGAGAAGCCCCGGCAGGGTTGAAGCTGCTTCTTTGAATTTGCAATTCAACGTGACATTCACCACAGGACTTGGTAAAAGGGAGACTCAAACCCCCATAGTTAGATTTACAGTCTAATGCTCTTATCAGCCATTTTACCTATGTTCATAAATCGATGACTATTTTCCACAAATCATAAGGATATTGGCACTCTTTATTTGCTGTTTGGCGCATGAGCTGGAATAGTAGGCACCGCCCTTAGTCTCTTAATCCGCGCAGAACTAGGACAACCTGGCGCCCTACTAGGAGATGACCAAATTTACAACGTAATTGTCACCGCCCATGCATTTGTAATAATTTTCTTCATGGTAATGCCTATCATAATTGGCGGCTTTGGGAACTGACTAGTGCCCCTAATAATTGGAGCTCCTGATATAGCATTCCCCCGAATAAATAACATAAGTTTCTGACTTTTACCGCCATCCTTCCTACTACTACTGGCCTCCTCTATAGTAGAAGCAGGTGCCGGGACCGGGTGAACCGTTTATCCTCCCCTAGCCGGGAACCTGGCTCATGCAGGGGCATCTGTAGATCTAACGATTTTCTCCCTCCACTTGGCAGGTGTATCATCTATTCTCGGGGCTATCAACTTCATCACCACCATCATTAATATAAAACCCCCTGCAATGTCTCAATACCAAACTCCACTGTTCGTGTGATCCGTATTAATCACGGCAGTGCTCCTGCTATTGTCACTACCAGTCCTAGCAGCTGGCATCACCATGCTACTCACAGATCGAAACCTGAATACAACATTCTTCGACCCTGCCGGAGGAGGTGATCCTATCCTGTACCAACATCTATTCTGATTCTTCGGACATCCCGAAGTATATATTCTAATCCTACCAGGATTCGGAATAATCTCACACATTGTTACATACTATTCAGGGAAAAAAGAACCTTTTGGTTATATAGGAATAGTCTGAGCAATAATGTCCATCGGCTTCCTGGGCTTCATTGTATGAGCCCACCATATATTCACTGTAGGGATGGACGTCGACACACGAGCATACTTCACTTCAGCCACTATAATCATCGCAATTCCGACAGGAGTTAAAGTATTCAGCTGACTAGCTACCCTTCATGGGGGCAATATCAAGTGGTCTCCAGCCATATTATGAGCCCTGGGCTTTATTTTCCTATTTACAGTAGGGGGCCTCACAGGTATCGTACTAGCCAACTCATCACTAGACATTGTCCTTCATGACACATACTATGTAGTAGCACACTTCCATTATGTTTTATCAATAGGAGCAGTATTCGCCATTATGGGTGGATTCGTCCATTGATTCCCCCTATTCTCAGGCTATACACTCGACGACACTTGAGCAAAAATCCACTTCACAATCATGTTCGTAGGAGTCAACATAACATTCTTCCCCCAACACTTCCTAGGTCTATCAGGAATACCTCGGCGATACTCCGACTACCCAGACGCCTACACGACATGAAATACAGTCTCCTCCATGGGCTCATTCATTTCACTCACGGCAGTAATATTAATAGTATTCATAATCTGAGAAGCTTTCGCATCTAAGCGAGAAGTAGCAGCAGTTGAATTAACTACAACTAATATCGAATGACTGCATGGATGTCCCCCTCCTTACCATACATTTGAAGAGCCCACTTACGTCGTACTAAAATAAGAAAGGAAGGAGTCGAACCCTCTGAAACTGGTTTCAAGCCAACACCATAACCCTTATGTCTTTCTCAATTAGGAGGCATTAGTAAAAATTACATAACTTTGTCAAAGTTAAATTATAGGTGGAAACCCTTTATGCCTCCATGGCATACCCCCTACAAATAGGCCTACAAGATGCAACCTCTCCCATTATAGAGGAGTTACTACACTTCCATGATCACACATTAATAATTGTATTTCTAATTAGCTCATTAGTACTCTACATTATTTCACTCATGCTAACCACAAAACTTACCCACACAAGTACAATAGACGCACAAGAAGTGGAAACAGTATGAACAATCCTACCCGCTATCATTTTAATTCTCATTGCCCTACCATCATTGCGAATCCTCTACATAATGGACGAGATCAATAACCCTTCCTTGACCGTAAAAACTATAGGACATCAGTGATACTGAAGCTATGAATATACAGACTACGAAGACCTGAACTTTGACTCATACATGATCCCTACACAAGAACTAAAGCCCGGAGAACTACGACTGCTAGAAGTAGACAACCGAGTAGTCCTCCCAATAGAAATAACAATCCGCATGCTAATCTCATCAGAAGATGTACTCCACTCATGAGCCGTACCGTCTCTAGGACTAAAAACTGATGCTATCCCAGGACGACTAAACCAAACAACCCTAATAGCCATACGACCAGGACTATACTATGGTCAATGCTCAGAAATCTGTGGTTCAAACCATAGCTTCATACCTATTGTCCTCGAATTGGTCCCACTATCCCACTTCGAGAAGTGATCTACCTCAATGCTTTAATCATTAAGAAGCTATATAGCATTAACCTTTTAAGTTAAAGACTGAGAGTACTCTAACCTCTCCTTAATGAAATGCCACAGTTAGATACATCAACTTGACTCATTATAATCTTATCCATAATCCTAACCCTATTCATCACGTTTCAACTAAAAGTCTCCAAACACTACTTCCCAACAAACCCAGAACCAAAACACACGCTGCTATTAAAAAACAGTACACCCTGAGAAGAAAAATGAACGAAAATCTATTCGCCTCTTTCACTACCCCTACAATAATAGGTCTTCCTGTCGTAATCCTAATTGTATTATTCCCAAGCATCCTATTTCCATCCCCTGACCGACTAATCAATAATCGCCTCGCCTCGATTCAACAATGATTAATCCAATTAACATCAAAACAAATGTTATCAATCCATAACCATAAAGGACAGACATGAGCACTTATGCTTATTTCACTTATTCTATTTATTGGATCCACTAACCTGCTAGGCCTCCTACCACACTCATTCACCCCTACCACCCAACTATCCATAAACCTAGGAATGGCTATTCCCCTATGAGCAGGAACAGTCATCACAGGTTTTCGACACAAAACAAAAGCATCCCTAGCCCACTTCCTACCCCAAGGAACACCTCTACCCCTCATTCCAATACTAGTGATCATCGAGACTATTAGCCTATTCATTCAACCCATAGCCTTAGCCGTACGACTAACAGCCAATATTACTGCAGGTCACCTACTAATTCACCTAATCGGAGGAGCTACCCTCGCCCTTATGAACATTAGCACCACTACAGCATTCATTACTTTCATCATCCTTATCCTGCTCACCATCCTTGAATTTGCTGTAGCCCTTATTCAAGCTTATGTCTTCACACTGCTAGTAAGCTTATATCTACATGACAATACCTAATGACCCACCAAACCCATGCATACCATATAGTCAACCCTAGTCCATGACCCCTTACAGGAGCCCTCTCAGCCCTTCTCATGACATCCGGCCTAATTATGTGATTCCACTTTAACTCAATATATCTACTAATGCTAGGCCTCACTACCAATACCCTGACTATATACCAATGATGACGAGATATTGTCCGAGAAAGTACATTCCAAGGTCACCATACTCCAATCGTCCAAAAAGGCTTGCGATATGGTATGATCCTCTTTATCGTATCAGAAGTATTCTTCTTCGCCGGTTTTTTCTGAGCCTTTTACCACTCCAGCCTAGCACCCACCCCCGAGCTAGGAGGATGCTGACCACCCACAGGTATTACCCCTCTAAACCCTATAGAAGTCCCACTTCTAAATACTTCTGTCCTCTTAGCCTCAGGAGTATCAATTACCTGAGCCCACCATAGCCTAATAGAAGGAAACCGCAAGCACATACTTCAAGCACTATTCATTACCATCTCTCTAGGCGTTTACTTCACACTACTACAAGCCTCAGAATACTACGAAACTCCTTTCACAATTTCCGACGGAATCTACGGCTCTACCTTCTTCATGGCAACAGGATTCCATGGACTACACGTAATCATCGGTTCAACTTTCTTAATTGTATGCTTCATACGACAACTAAAATTTCACTTCACATCTAACCACCATTTCGGCTTTGAAGCCGCTGCCTGATACTGACATTTCGTAGACGTAGTGTGACTGTTCCTATACGTGTCTATCTATTGATGAGGATCTTGCTTCCTTAGTATAATTAGTATAGTTGACTTCCAATCAACCAGTTCTGGTTAAATCCAGAAAGAAGCAATAAACATAGCATTAACCCTATTTACCAATACAGCCCTAGCCTCTCTACTCGTACTAATCGCATTCTGACTCCCTCAGCTAAATACATACTCAGAAAAAGCCAGCCCCTACGAATGTGGGTTCGACCCCATAGGATCGGCACGCCTACCCTTCTCCATAAAATTCTTTCTAGTAGCTATCACATTTCTACTATTCGACCTAGAAATTGCCCTACTCCTTCCACTTCCATGAGCATCGCACACAGACAATCTAACCACCATACTCACCATAGCACTACTACTCATCTCTCTCCTAGCCGCAAGCCTGGCCTACGAATGAACTGAAAAAGGACTAGAGTGAACAGAATATGATAATTAGTTTAACCCAAAACAAATGTTTTCGACTCATTAGATTATGACTTATATCATAATTATCAAATGTCCATAGTATATGCCAACATCTTCTTGGCCTTCATTATATCTCTTATAGGACTACTCATATACCGATCCCACCTGATATCCTCCCTACTCTGCCTAGAGGGTATGATATTATCATTATTCGTAATAATAACAGTAACAATCCTGAACAACCATTTTACACTAGCTAACATGGCCCCCATTATCCTTCTCGTCTTCGCTGCTTGTGAAGCAGCCCTAGGACTGTTACTCCTAGTAATAGTGTCCAACACATACGGAACCGACTACGTACAAAATCTGAACCTCCTACAATGCTAAAAATCATTATCCCCACCTTAATACTCATACCCCTGACGTGAATATCAAAACCTAACATAATCTGAATCAACACGACAGCCTATAGCCTACTAATCAGCCTTGTCAGCCTGTCCTTCCTAAATCAACTCGGTGACAATTGCATAAGCCTGTCCCTACTATTCTTCACAGATTCCCTATCAGCTCCCCTATTAGCACTCACAACATGACTGCTACCCCTGATACTCATAGCTAGCCAATTTCACCTATCAAAAGAGCCACTGGCCCGGAAAAAACTTTATATTACAATACTAATCCTACTACAACTGTTCCTAATCATAACATTTACCGCTACAGAACTAATCATATTTTATATTCTATTTGAAGCAACCCTAGTACCTACTCTAATTATTATCACCCGATGGGGGAACCAGACAGAACGCCTAAATGCAGGAACGTACTTCCTATTTTACACTCTAGTAGGATCCTTACCCTTGCTAGTAGCCCTACTATTTACCCAAAACAACATAGGTACATTAAACTTCCTAATAATCCAACTCTGAGCCCAGCCCCTACCAAACTCCTGATCTAACACCCACCTATGATTAGCATGTATAATGGCATTCATAGTAAAAATACCCCTATACGGCCTCCACCTATGGCTACCTAAAGCCCACGTAGAAGCACCCATCGCTGGATCCATAGTACTGGCCGCAGTACTTCTAAAACTAGGGGGCTATGGCATGATACGAATTACAACACTACTAAGCCCACTAACAAGCTTCATGGCATACCCCTTCATAATACTATCATTATGAGGCATAATCATAACTAGCTCCATCTGCTTACGCCAAACAGACCTGAAATCCCTAATTGCATATTCCTCCGTCAGTCACATAGCCCTAGTCATCGTAGCAATCCTTATCCAAACACCATGAAGTTACATAGGAGCAACGGCCCTGATAATCGCCCATGGTTTAACATCATCCATATTATTCTGCCTAGCCAACTCTAACTACGAACGCACCCATAGTCGAACTATAATTCTCGCACGCGGACTGCAAGTGCTCCTTCCCCTAATAGCAGCCTGATGACTATTGGCAAGTCTTACCAACCTGGCACTTCCACCTACCATCAATCTAATTGGAGAGCTATTCGTAGTAATAGCCTCATTTTCATGATCCAACATTACTATCATCCTAATAGGAACCAACATCATCATTACCGCCCTATATTCACTATATATACTAATTACCACACAACGCGGCAAATATACCTATCACATCAAAAACATCAAACCCTCATTCACACGAGAAAACGCCCTAATAACGCTCCACCTAATGCCCCTGCTACTACTATCACTCAACCCCAAAATCATTCTAGGACCCATCTACTGTAAATATAGTCTAAAAAAGATATTAGATTGTGAATCTAATGACAAAAGCTCAAACCTTTTTATTTACCGAAAAAGAATGCAAGAACTGCTAACTCATGCCCCCACGTATAAAAACGTGGCTTTTTCAACTTTTAAAGGATAGAAGTAATCCATTGGTCTTAGGAACCAAAAAATTGGTGCAACTCCAAATAAAAGTAATTAACTTATTCGCTTCCTCCATCATCACAACACTATCCATACTAACACTCCCAATCGTCTTAACCAGCACCTCAATCTACAAAAACAAGCTTTACCCACAATACGTAAAAACCACCATTTCATACGCCTTCATAATCAGTATGATCCCCACAACAATATTTATCTACTCAGGACAGGAGATAATTATCTCGAACTGACACTGAATAACAATTCAAACCATAAAACTTACACTTAGCTTTAAACTAGATTATTTTTCCATAATTTTCGTACCTGTGGCCCTTTTCGTTACATGATCCATTATAGAGTTTTCAATATGATACATACACTCAGATCCTTTCATTAACCGATTCTTCAAATACCTACTAATATTCCTCATCACTATGATAATTTTAGTTACCGCAAACAACCTATTTCAGCTATTCATCGGCTGAGAGGGGGTGGGTATTATATCATTCCTCCTCATCGGGTGATGACACGGACGAACCGACGCAAATACAGCCGCCCTCCAGGCAGTCCTCTATAACCGCATTGGAGATGTAGGCTTTATCATAGCCATAGCATGATTCTTAATTAATCTAAACACATGAGAACTTCAACAGATCTTTATTTCCCACCACAACAACCTAAACATACCACTTATAGGCCTCCTCCTAGCAGCAACTGGAAAATCAGCTCAATTCGGGCTTCACCCATGACTACCTTCAGCCATAGAAGGACCCACCCCAGTATCCGCCCTACTCCATTCAAGTACCATAGTCGTAGCTGGAGTCTTCCTCCTAATTCGATTTCACCCTCTAATAGAACACAACACGACAGTACAAACAACCACCCTATGCCTAGGAGCTATCACCACCCTATTCACAGCAATCTGTGCACTCACCCAAAACGACATCAAAAAAATCATCGCATTCTCAACCTCAAGCCAACTAGGACTCATAATCGTCACAATCGGTATCAACCAACCACATCTGGCATTCCTACATATCTGCACCCACGCATTCTTCAAAGCTATATTATTTATATGCTCCGGATCTATCATTCACAGCCTAAACGATGAGCAAGATGTTCGAAAAATGGGAGGTTTATACAAAGTGCTACCATTCACCACTACCTCATTAATTGTAGGAAGCTTAGCACTTACAGGAATGCCTTTCCTCACAGGATTCTACTCCAAAGACCTAATCATCGAAACCGCCAACACGTCGTATACCAACGCCTGAGCCCTATTACTAACCCTCGTCGCCACATCCATAACAGCAGCCTACAGCACTCGAATTATATTCTTCGCACTCCTAGGTCAGCCTCGATTTAGCCCCATAATTACAATCAACGAGAACAGCCCACTCCTAATTAATTCCATCAAACGCCTACTACTAGGAAGCATTTTTGCAGGGTACTTAATCTCCCACAACATTACACCCACCTCCACCCCACAAATAACCATACCCCACTACCTAAAACTGACAGCCTTGACCGTAACACTTCTAGGCTTCATCCTAGCACTGGAACTGAACCTCACTTCACAAAGCCTTAAACTCAAATACCCATCAAACCTATTTAAATTCTCTAATCTCCTCGGATACTTCCCCACTATTATCCACCGCTACATACCTATAGTAAACTTATCAGCGAGCCAAAAACTAGCCTCAACACTACTAGATGCAATCTGGCTAGAAAGTGCATTACCAAAATCCATCTCTCACTTTCACATAAAATCATCAGTCACTATCTCCAATCAAAAAGGCCTAATCAAACTATATTTCCTCTCCTTCATCATCACCTTAATCCTGGCCCTAATAATAATTAATTCCCACGAGTAACCTCCATGATCACCAGTACCCCAATAAGAAGAGATCACCCAGTCACAATAACTAACCAAGTACCATAGCTATATAAAGCTGCAATACCCATAGCCTCCTCACTAAAAAATCCAGAATCCCCTGTATCATAAATCACCCAATCACCCATACCATTAAACTCAAATACAACATCAACCTCGTCATCCTTTAAAATATAGCAAGCAAGCAATAGCTCTGACAACAAGCCTATAACAAACGCACCTAGCACAGCCTTATTAGAAACTCAGACTTCAGGATACTGCTCAGTAGCCATAGCAGTCGTATAGCCAAAAACAACAAGCATGCCCCCCAAGTAAATCAAAAAAACTATTAGACCCAAAAAAGACCCTCCAAAACTCAATACAATACCACAACCAACAGCCCCACTAACAATTAAAACAAGCCCGCCATAAATAGGAGAAGGCTTAGAAGAAAATCCCACAAAACTAATAACAAAGATAATACTTAAAATAAACACAATATATGTCATCATTATTCCCACATGGAATCTAACCATGACCAATGACATGAAAAGCCATCGTTGTAATTCAACTATGAGAACACTAATGACCAACATCCGAAAAACCCATCCACTAATAAAAATTATCAACAACTCATTTATCGACCTACCCACACCATCAAATATCTCAGCATGATGAAACTTTGGATCTCTTCTCGGAATCTGCCTAATCCTACAAATCTTAACAGGCTTATTCCTAGCCATACACTACACCTCAGACACAACCACAGCCTTCTCATCAGTAACCCACATCTGCCGAGACGTAAACTACGGCTGAATTATCCGTTATCTTCACGCAAATGGAGCTTCCATATTCTTCATCTGCCTATACATGCATGTAGGACGAGGACTGTACTACGGCTCCTACACATTCACAGAAACATGAAACATCGGCATTATCCTCTTATTCACCGTCATAGCTACAGCATTCATAGGCTACGTCCTACCATGAGGACAAATATCATTTTGAGGAGCAACAGTTATTACCAATTTACTATCAGCAATCCCCTATGTCGGAACCGACCTTGTACAATGAATCTGAGGAGGGTTTTCAGTAGACAAAGCAACCCTAACACGATTCTTCGCCTTCCACTTCATCCTACCATTCGTAGTATTAGCACTAGCAGTAGTCCACCTACTATTCCTACACGAAACAGGATCAAACAACCCCTCCGGAATCACATCCGACTCAGACAAAATCCCATTCCACCCATACTATACAATTAAAGATATCCTAGGAGCCCTACTTCTTATTCTAGTCCTTACACTACTAGTGCTATTCTCACCCGACCTATTAGGAGACCCCGACAACTACATCCCTGCCAATCCCCTAAGCACCCCACCGCATATCAAACCCGAATGATACTTCCTATTCGCCTACGCAATCTTACGATCCATCCCTAACAAACTAGGAGGAGTACTAGCCCTAGTACTCTCCATTCTTATTCTCGCTATCATACCCCTGCTCCACACATCAAAACAACGAGGAATGATATTCCGACCCATCAGCCAATGCCTATTCTGACTTCTAGTGGCAGACCTACTTACACTGACATGAATCGGAGGACAACCAGTCGAACACCCCTATATTACCATTGGCCAACTAGCCTCAATCCTATACTTTATAATCCTCTTAGTACTCATACCCATTGCCAGCATCATCGAAAATAACATCCTAAAATGAAGAGTCTTTGTAGTATACTATATTACCTTGGTCTTGTAAACCAAAAATGGAGGACATAAGCCCTCCTAAGACTCAAGGAAGAGGTAAACAACCCCACCACCAGCACCCAAAGCTGACATTCTAATTAAACTATTCCCTGACATCCACTCAATCCCCCCTTCACTCCTCAATTCATATAATAATGCCACCTTACTGTGCTATCACGGTATTCACGCACCTGGCCTATGTACTTCGTACATTGCATGCCCCCCCTCATCCTCAGGCCCCCTATGTATATCGTGCATTAATGGTTTGCCCCATGCATATAAGCATGTACATATAGTGATTGATTTTACATGTATGACATACAATTGTAACACCAAATCTCAAAGTATAACTACCTGTAATGAATGTATTTCACTTAGTCCAAGAGCCTTAATCACCATGCCTCGGGAAATCAGCAACCCTTGTGAAACGTGTACCTAAACCTCGCTCCGGGCCCATAACATGTGGGGGTTTCTATACTGGAACTATATCTGGCATCTGGTTCTTACTTCAGGGCCATGAGAGTCCTAGAATTCAATCCTACTAACCCTTCAAATGGGACATCTCGATGGACTAATGACTAATCAGCCCATGATCACACATAACTGTGGTGTCATGCATTTGGTATCTTTTAAATTTTTAGGGGGGAAAGCGGTATCACTCAGCTATGACCGTAAAGGTCTCGACGCAGTCAAATAACTTGTAGCTGGACTTAATTAATATTATTTACCAACATCATACAACCATGAGGCGCATTTTAGTCAATGGTAGCGGGACATAGTTACGTTACGTACACGTACACGTACACGTATACGCACGTACACGTACACGTATACGCACGTACACGTACACGTACACGTATACGCACGTACACGTACACGTACACGTATACGCACGTACACGTACACGTACACGTATACGCACGTACACGTACACGTACACGTATACGCACGTACACGTACGTACACGTACACGTATACGCACGTACACGTACACGTACACGTACACGTATACGCACGTACACGTACGTACACGTACGTACACGTATACGTATACGCACGTACACGTATGTACACGTATGGTACACGTATGTACACGTATGTACACGTACACACAAGTACATGTACATTACGTTAAATAGATACAAAGTTAACTAGAACAAACCCCCCTTACCCCCCGTTAACTCCAACGAGTATACAATGCACCTACTATTGCTCTGCCAAACCCCAAAAACAGAGCTAGATACATATAACACACAATTGAAGCCAGTACATCTAAACTTAATAAAACCAACCAATCTAAGTAACAGATTACTAAAACACGGGCATAATACTTTAATTTTGAATCTATCTATAGATGAACGTTTTTCATCTCTAATACCCCCCTATTGACTTATTAACCCCTATACCAACAGAAACAAGTCACACGCCGCTG